CAGTAATACCCTCATTGACTTCAGCTTTACTAATGATTCAACTTTTTCTGTTTATGTTATAAAAAATATTGTGAATACGATTTGCTGCTGCGGAAGCAATTAATTTTAAAATTGGATAACATTCTCGATAAGCCATAAGCTTGAGTATCATAAGTCTTTCTTCATAGGAACGTCCACGAATCTGATCAATCATTCCTCTTACTTTGTTAGCAGACATAGAAATATATTTACGTATAGCTGAGACTTCTGTAGATACCCTTCGATTTTATGTTTAGTGTAAAGTAAGGTGAAATCAAAATACCTAGTATTAGCTATCCCCTGCCTAAGCTCGTCTCTTTGTATTGCTATCGCTATTTGGTGGTTTTTTTTTTTCTATCCGTCCAATTGAGGAATTGGATTAGTATATACGTACCAATGATGAAATAAAGGACTGTACCGACACCAATCCCAATGTATTTTAGGATTATAGGTCCGTCCTTTATAACGAATACTACGCAACTATAGAAAAATTTCGCGATTTTATCCTCTAATTCCGGGAACTGGGTTGCAAGAGATTCCCACCTTATGGGATAGTCAAATTTCAGGAGGATATCTTGGAAAAAAAAAATAGGAATTGAGTACATTTTTCTGTGATTCTTGTTATTGTCATATGGTTTATACCTTAATCAATGATAAAATGGAGTTCTTTATTAAATTATTAACGACGCAATTTATTCTTTTTTTTTAATAAATGAGAAGCCACAAAAGGGGTTTTCTTAACTGATCGGGACATTCGAAATTACGGAGTAATTCAAAATTGTATTACTATAAAATAATACACTTCTTTCTACGAAGCATTTCGTCGCTTACTATGACCTTCCTCGTCTCTGGGTGCCTAGCACCGTACTTTCTTCCTTTGAACCTCGCCCTTCACTTCAAGGCTATGCCATCCTAAGGTGCTGCTAAATGGAAGGATCTTATCAACGTCCATGAAACCAAGTGGAAAAAATCTTATTGCATAAAATCGAAATTCAGAGTAATACGACCGATTCGTAAGTCGTCTATTCAAAATATTTCCAACGAATATCGAGTAAATGCAGTAGGCATAAGCCAGGGGATTGTCACGATACCCCATACCAAAATACACAAGAGTACCCGAACTCCCTCATTACCGAGACAATATCGGATAAATTTTCAACACCAAATCTGAATTCTACGAATCATAACGCACGGCACCTCCTCTTTTTTGCTTCATTTTTTGTATTGTATTTATAAGAGTTCGAATCGGTTGAAGCGTAATGATCATACGTCTGTAATGCATTGTATGTCCCATACTAGATCCCATTCTTCTACCCTTTAACCGGAAGTCGATGACTATTCATAGATATTACCTTGACACCAAAGAAAAGTTACACCCAATACTTAATTTATGTCCTAGTTGACCCTGATTCGACATTAGAAGTATAGTTATTTTTCCCCAATAACCGATAACTTTTTTCTGTAAATACTGCATATTGGATTCCTTCCATAAATAGATTTTCCTCGCAATGAGTTCCAAGTCTAAATAAGAACGTTAGTTCCTACGATTAATATGTTATCTATGCAATTACCACACCAATTCGTTATCTATGGATGATGAGATTCCAGTGATACAGAACCAATTGCAATAGACTTAGTGGAAGGTCCCATTGGCGTGCATCCAGTAGGAATTGAACCTACGACTTCACCAATTATGAGTTGGGCGCTTTAACCATTCAGCCATGGATGCTTAGGGAGAATCCTCATACATGGTGAATAACTAAATTCCAATTTAAAGAAAATATGTAGGATAAATCAATGCAATTTGGGTGGTATTTTTGTTTTTATGATAGGGATCAAATCCCGTATTTTCTAATTGCTAAAGATCCCAGGTATGGTATTTCCGTAATCTGAAAGATCCTGTCAAAATAAGAAAGATGATAAGACTCAAGTATTGTCATAATAAGAGAGATCTATGGATCAAATATGAGAAGGGATGGCATTCTATTAATATATTAATAGAAAGTACATTAGAGCGATTAATTATTGAATTAAGTCCATTTCATTTTGATGCCATTTGGTGTTCCAAAAGTACCTTTTCTTTTTTAATTCCCGGAGCGGAAGATGCCTCTTGGGTTCAGGGCTTACTTATAGTGTGACTTGTCATAATAAGAAAGATCCGGATAGAGAGAGGGTTCAGATTTATTAATACTCATATGCTTTGCTTTCGTTAAAAGAAATAAACGAATAGCATATCGCCGACACCTACAGGAGGGGGATTCTATTATGAATTCTAAACAAAACCCGATCTATTTCTTAATTTTGGAATTAAGGGAGGTCTTGCGCGAGATCAAGACTTCTCACGCGTTATTAAATTCTTGGACCAAATTGAATTCAGTGAGAGTGAAGGCTTTCATTCACATTTTTTTCCAACAAGAAAATTTTATTAAATTCTGGGACCTCCGAATTTGGAGTATCCTATTTTCACACAACTTACGGGAAAATACTCGATATTTCACGACGAAGAATTCCCTACTATTTTGAGTAGTGTTCCTTCTATACCGGATGAGCCGTCGTAGGTCGAAAGAACAAATCTCTATTTGATGGGGCTTTTTCCACTCTCCATGAATCGCATTGGACACAGAAATTATACATTGGAAGAATCGGGCTAGTTTTTCAATATCAATAGGTGGATTCTTCCGACAATCTATCTTACAAAACAAAAGTAAAAAAGATCCCTGAGAGCTCTTTCCTGGATACGAAAGAGAACGCTTGGTTGGGTTGGGCTCTCCCACTCAAAAGTGAAGCATGCCCGAATCTAAGTGGGGCGCGCGGTGGTGAAGGAGCGGGATCATAAAAAAGCGGGATTCTAGTTGTAAGATAGCTAATAAAATCGTCGCTGGAATTTCGATTTCCGTGAAAGATAAAAATATAAAATATCTGGAGTTTCTTTTTGTATATCGTATACAACATGCTCGGATCCGCAAGGATGATGAGTGGGAATTGTTTGATCGTCTTTCTCCAAGAAGGGGGCCGATTGGTTGGGGGAAGAATTCGCACGAATCAGATTTTTTGAGGAACATATCGAGAGATAATTGGATTTGGTTAGACAACCGTAACCGTGCGGTTGGTAACCAAGGATCGTTTTTTTAGCAAGGCACGGAATGGATCGTCAAATATTCAATATGATTTGACAAGATCGAGTTTTGTTCACGTTCAAGGAACGGATTCTAGCCAATTGAAAGGATCTTCTGATAAATTCAGAGATCATTTGGATTCTATTAGTAATGAGGATTCCGAATATCCCACATGGATCAATCAAAGAAAGAGTAAACAACTAAAAGAAGAATCCATTCTTGAGCATCCTTTCTTGGAATGTAAGGAAGAGAGGAAGAAATAAAAGAATTTATTGGGAATCCTACAAGATCCCTTTGCTCTTTTTTCTCTGAGAGAGGGTCAGGGCTTCATCTTAGTTCGAATCCTACTGAGACTAAGGGAGTCAATAGAGATCCGAAATTGTTGAAGAAAAAAGAAGATCTTTCTTTTTCCCGTTCCAGGCAATCGGAAAATAAATAAATACTTTAATATATTCAATAGAATTACGTATTTTAAAAATACCATCTCCATTTCTACTATTTTATCAGATCGGGGATGTGATAGGGTTCCGAAGGATGAACTGGATATGGACAATTCCAACAAGATTCTCCATTCTGCAAAAAAAAAATCCATTTTTTTTATTTATTTCCTCTATTCCATGATCGGAGTAGGGGGGGAGACACGTTAGACTACGCTTTTGAATCAGAAGAGAGATTTGAAGAAAGGGCGGCTCTATTCACTCTATCAATAACCGAGCCGGATCTGGTGTATCATAAGGGATTTTTATTTTCTAAACAAATCCTTATTGGTTCTACCTTCGCCTTTTAATGATACTCTGAATCATAAGCCTATAATGAAATATAGAGTTAACCAACATTTATGGAGTTTGAAAAGTGGCAGAAATCGATGCTTCTAGCCTCTTATTTTTATCGAGAGATCCGTGAATCGGGACCCTAATGCATATAGAGACGAATGGTCCAAGGGGAGCAAAAATTTCCAGGAACATTTGGAACATTTTGTTTCTGAGCAGAAGATTTTCAAGCGCAGAAGATCCGTTTTGAAGTAGTCTTAGGTCGATTACATCAATATCAATATTCGATTGATTGACCTAATGTTTATTGATAAAAAAGATTTGACTAAGTCTAAGCCACGTGGTTTATTTTTGTACACGTTAGCTCATTTTTGTAAAAAGAAAATCACTTAGTTTCTTTTTGTCTAAGTTACCTGTCTTTTTTTCGAAGTTTCTTTGTTTTTTGTCTAAGCTATTCTCGAAATTCTTCGTAAGTTGCGGGAATTTTCCCATTCATAGGTCTGAGATCCGCATCTATGAATTGAAGGGTGCAACCGATGAACTCTGCAATCAGTTGTTAGAATTAATAGATCTTGAAATCGTTCATTTGAAAAAATGGAAACCTTTCTTATTGGATGATCATGAGACTGCCCCCCCCCCCAAAAAAAAATAGTAGGAATAATATCGCCACTGTTGTTCGATAAGATTTCAAAGATTGAGCCTTTCCATACTAGATCTAATCGCAAGAAATCTTTTGATAACCCGGATTCCTATTTTTCAATGATATTCGACGATCAAGACAATTGGCTGAATCCCGTGCAAGCATTTCATAAGAGTTCATTGCTATCTTCTTTTGCTAAAGCAAACCGACTTCGATTCTTAAATACTCCACATTACTTTTCTTTTTCTTGTAACAAAAGATTCCCTTTTTTTTGAAAAGGCTCGTATCACGAATTCTGATTTTTTGTATGCATAATTCCTGAATATCTTGTTCATTTGGAACATCAAATTTTCTTTGTGCGGCGGTAAAAAAACATGTTTTTTGGAGAGAGATACTATTTTACCAATCGAGAGGTATCTAAGATATTCATACCTAACGATAGAATCCCTTAGATAT